CACATATAGGAATGATTCAATGTAAAACAAACTCGACTCTTTTTCCGGAGTTGCAAGTATCCATTGCAATGCAAGGAATTCGGTTCTAAGTTTAAGTAAATACTCAATACCCAAGTCGGCTTACGATCATGATCAAGTGCTTTCTGGGTCGTCTCAGACTTTACGATTACTATGTTATCTCCAAAATAGTTGGAGATACACACACAAAAGGTTTACTTGTTACTAATTTAGTCTAGCCTATATTTTTCTTTAGATCTCTTGTTTCACTCCGATAGTATTATCGATTATATCAATGCAGAGGAAATGAATGCATTTCGATACTATTCAATTTAGAAGTATAAGTAGGAAATTAATTAAGTGAAATAGATAAAATAAAACAGAATCTTTATCTATTTCACTTAATTATACTAGATCTTACGGAGCCTGCTCGTGTACAACACGATTCGGATCTGATCATAGAAAAGGTTCTCTTCAAGCGAACCGGCCTATCTTCTGTATAGCGGGGTTACATGGTGGTTGGAACAAAGACACATTTAGTTGTGAATTCCAATGTGGCAGACATATATCTACACAGACCAATCAATAGTGCAAGTCACACACTCCCATAATCCATTTTCTCTTCGGAGAATTCCCTTCAACTGCACATATTATTATTATTTATTTGACACGATTAGTTGAAGGGAAATATCCAAATCCATGTCTTATTATTTTCAATAATCCATACTTGTAGCAATAAACTCCTATTATTTCTCTTCTAAGTGATAAAGGATTGATTACAAATATCTATTATATATCTTCTCTATAAAGGACCAGAAATACCTTGTTTACGTATCATTGGAAAGTGCATTAACATAAATACAGCAGTAAGAAGCGGCAATACAAAAGTGTGTAAACTATAAAAACGAGTCAAGGTAGATTGTCCCACACTAGCACTTCCGCGCAATAATTCTACCAAGGGCGATCCTATTACAGGAATCGCATCAGGTACACCTGTTACAATTTTTACCGCCCAATAACCAATTTGGTCCCGAGGTAAAGAATAACCAGTTACACCAAAAGATGTGGTCAATACTGCCAAAACCACACCTGTAACCCAAGTCAATTCGCGAGGTTTTTTAAATCCACCGGTGAGATACACACGAAAAACATGTAGAATCATCATTAGGACCATCATACTTGCGGACCATCGATGAACTGATCGGATTAACCAACCAAAGTTAGCTTCCGTCATTATGTATTGAACAGAGGCAAAAGCTTCAGTAACGGTCGGACGATAGTAAAAAGTCATAGCAAACCCCGTTGCTACTTGTACTAAAAAACAAGTAAGCGTAATTCCCCCTAAACAATAAAATATATTGACATGAGGAGGAACATATTTACTAGTTATATCATCCGCAATCGCCTGAATCTCGAGACGTTCTTCGAACCAATCATAGACTTTATTGAGATAGGTGAAAATCCCCCTCTCAGAACCGTATATGAGACTTTCATCTCGTACAGCTCAAGCAAAAACACCCAAGTAAAAACAAATCAAATAGCTAGTAGGATATGTAATAAAAAGTTTGAAACTTCTTAATCTACGATTGAATCTTCTCCAAATGTACGAAAGAAGAAAAAAATCCCAAAGCTCTTGTTTGTGGTGATAATACCAAAATATCAAGTTGGCTCAATCGTCTTTATGTTGATCCTTACAGGCCTCTTGAATTATCTCTTTACCTATTTTTAATTTGTTTTTGTCTCTAACGCGACTTTTTTCCTTTCTTTATTATTGATTTATTATTGAATTGATAGGAATTCTCTTGTTAAGACTCTATGAATCAATTAAAACCTTAGATTCATACTAGAACCACGATGATTCAATAAAAAATCATAAGCGAAGCCAAAAATTCCCTGAGTAAGAACCATTGGATCATCACGTATTCCATAAATTAGATAAAATGACTAAAAACAAAAATAAGAAATATTTTTCTTATTTTTGTTTGAAACAGTTTGCATTTTTTTTTAGTCCGGACACGAGGTCGAATATGAAGTATGAATCGTAGTTCAAATATTTCTTAATCTAGTTCATATAGTTCGTGTTCCAGATACTCGAATAAATATCCGACGAAGTAGAACCATCTCTATCAAAGCGACAGATCTATTCTCTGTACTATCAATAGAATCAATTCTAACAAGTCACACACTCATATTCCGGAAATACAAAAAGAAATAAATTCCACGATCGAACTGCCAAAATAGAATAGACCAAAAATCTCAGTTCTAACTGATTTATTTTTTATTCAAAAGCTAGGAGCTAGGGCTTTGTGGTTCTTATAGATTTAATTCATTGAAATGCCATCCAATAAAACGGAAGAATTATAAATCTCCAAAATAATAGATAGAAATACTGCAAATAGAGCCATTGCGACACCCATTAAAGGAGTCGTTCCCCACCCGGGAGCTACTTTACCATATTCCGAATTCAATGGTTTTAATAAACTCCCTACAGTAGTTCGTCTTGGGCCCGATGTAGAACTGTTCTCAACAGTTTGTGTAGCCATAAATCCTATTGTATTCATTGAGATCTGTTGACTTTGTATACCATTCCGTTGTAAATAAACGATCTTATGATAGATCCGTTGGGGTCTTGAAATTATATAATCATAATGGAAACAGCAACCTTAGTCGCCATCTTTATATCTGGTTTACTTGTAAGTTTTACCGGGTACGCCTTATATACCGCTTTTGGGCAACCTTCTCAACAACTAAGAGATCCATTCGAGGAACACGGGGACTAATTGAAGTAATGAGCCTCCCAACATTGGGGGGCTCATTACTTCAATTGAGAGAATCAAAAATCATTTAGTCTTTTTAGTTGGAACTTTAGGTGGTTCTCGAAAAAAAATAGCGAAAAAAATTATTCCTAGAGTCGAAACTAAAAGGAATGTATAAACCAATGCTTCCATAAATTTGATCGCGGTTTACAATTATAGCTTCCCTACCTGTTTGTTTTTTCTTTTTTTTATTTTGGTAATCATCTCGAAAGAGCAAGAATCAAAAAGCGGTGATTCAAATTCACTCCAGTACTCTATGTAAAATTCCCTCAAAAAAATAGAGGCGAAAGAAACCAAAGTGGTTTTGTATCAGACTGCCTGCCTTCTTGTAGTTGGATCCCCAAGTTTTTGGAATGCTCCAAACTCTACTTGAGCGTCTAAATCTGGGTCAATACCAGCAAAAACATCTCTGAACAAGGTTCTAGCACCATGCCAAATATGTCCGAAGAAGAAGAGCAAAGCAAAGGAAGCATGCCCAAAAGTAAACCAACCCCTTGGACTGCTACGAAAAACACCATCGGATTTCAAAGTCGCACGATCTAATTCAAAAATTTCACCCAATTGAGCACGTCTAGCATATTTTTTTACGGTAACAGGATCACTATAACTGACTCCATTGAGTTCGCCGCCATAGAACTCAACGGTTACACCTACTTGTTCAACACTATACTTCGATTCTGCCCTCCTAAAAGGAACATCAGCTCTAACAATTCCGTCGCCGTCTACCAAAACGACTGGAAATGTTTCAAAAAAAGTAGGCATACGACGTACAAAAAGCTCACGCCCTTCTTTATCTTTAAAGATAGGATGTCCTAACCATCCAACCGCTATTCCATCTCCATTATCCATTGAGCCTGCCCTGAATAATCCTCCTTTTGCCGGATTATTTCCGATATAATCATAAAAAGCTAATTTTTCAGGAATTTTAGACCAGGCTTCTGAGAAACTTTGATTTTCTGCGAGCCCGGCGCTAACTCTTCGATATATCTCTTGTTGGAAGTAACCCTGATCCCATTGATAACGAGTGGGCCCAAATAATTCGATAGGGGTAGTTGCTGAACCATACCACATAGTTCCAGCAACAACAAAAGCTGCAAAAAAGACAGCCGCGATACTACTGGAGAGTACGGTTTCAATATTTCCCATACGCAATCCTTTGTATAGACGTTGTGGTGGTCGCACGCTAAGATGGAATAGACCCGCTAATATACCCAATGCACCTGCTGCAATATGATGAGAAGCTATTCCTCCCGGAACAAAAGGATCAAAACCTTCCACGCCCCACGACGGATTTACAGGTTGGACTTTTCCGGTTAGTCCATAAGGATCGGATACCCATATTCCAGGACCATACAAGCCTGTTACATGAAATGCACCAAAACCAAAGCAAGCCACCCCGGAGAGAAATAAATGAATTCCAAAGATCTTGGGCAAATCCAAAGAAGGTTTTCCTGTACGTTCATCAGAAAATATTTCTAGATCCCAATAGACCCAATGCCAGATAGCTGCCAAAAAGCATAAGCCAGAAAACACAATATGTGCCCCAGCTACACCTTCGTAACTCCAAATCCCTGGATTTGTTACAGTCCCTCCTGTGATACTCCAACCTCCCCATGAATTGGTTATTCCTAAACGAGTCATGAAGGGTATAACGAACATACCCTGTCTCCACATTGGATCAAGAACAGGGTCAGAAGGATCAAAAACTGCTAATTCATACAGAGCCATCGAGCCCGCCCAACCAGCAACCAAAGCTGTATGCATTATATGAACGGAAAGCAACCGGCCGGGATCATTCAATACAACGGTATGAACACGATACCAAGGCAAACCCATGGAAAATACCCCTTTATCAAAGAAAAATAAACACTACGTAACTTTATTGCATTGGAAAAGACTATACTATGACTATCCTATGGACCTTCCTTGTTCAGTGGATTTTTTTCTAACAAGGGTTAGGTTAATATTTATTCTATTCTGTTCGTAATAATGGAAGAATTATGTTCGTAGGAACAAAGAGAAACAGATTTATTCTATACTCGATAAGTACCAATACGCAATGGGAGATTGATACCATTTTCTATGAGTCAACGTGTTCATCCTTATTTATCATTAGAAGGACCTATTCGTAAAAACTTTCCTTTATTTATTTTGTCTTTCTTTCTGAATTTTTCTAATCTATGCATAAAATAAATATGATAGAGCCAATATTATTATTCTATTATTCTAAAGACAATAAAACCATATTGTTACGTTTCCACATCAAAGTGAAATATAGTATTTAGTTCTTTTTTCTTTCAATTTATGCCTATTGGTGTTCCAAAAGTACCTTTCCGAAGTCCTGGAGAGGAAGATGCATCTTGGGTTGACGTATAGTGCGACTTGTCAGATATAGTGGGTCATATGGGATTTCCCCGTTCTCTCCCCCGATTGAGATATCCTCTGTTTCGCCCAAGAAAGAAAAATTGAATCATCAAAAAATTGGAGCGTGAAGTGCAATTAGATGCATTGTTTGGGGGAATTCATAGTACTTTTATTAATTAGAAGAATTTATGGTTGGCTTTGGTTGGACTCAAAAAATGAAGTATCCAGGCTCCGTTTAGAAAAAACCCAATTGGTAATATTTCTATGATTACTACGTGTATCATAAATGATTCCTGTTTGTTATTTGTAAAGTCATAACAAAAAGAAATGGTGATGGGAAGATTTGTCCTATATGTGCAAATCAAAATCGGGCGGATCTTTACCCGGAGTAGAGCATAAACCTAAAAAGATGAAAGAGGCCCACTCAGGAACAAGAAAATACCATCGTAATTTGGATTGAATTTCGATGAAACAATACATCAATGAGAAGTTAATTTGATAAGGTTTTTGGCTTTTTTCTATTATAAGGAAGAAAAAAAAGAAGTCAAAATCTGTCTTTATTGAAAAATCAAAGAAAAAGCCCTTTCGTTAGAAGTTAGAAAAAACCTGCTATGAAAAAGAATAGGAAAAAAGAAAGAGGACTGGAATCTATACATTGATTATTATTTTTTTTCGCAATTTTTGTTGAACCGTATGCATCAAAAGGTGCACGTACGGTTCCTAAGGGATACAATTTTACCCTACTCAACCGACTTTATCGCGAAAGATTACTTTTTTTAGGCCAAGAAGTTGATAGCGAGATCTCTAATCAACTTATTGGTCTTATGGTATATCTCAGTATCGAGGATGATACCAAAGATCTGTATTTGTTTATAAACTCTCCTGGCGGATGGGTAATACCTGGAGTAGCTATTTATGATACTATGCAATTTGTGCGACCAGAGGTCCATACAATATGCATGGGATTAGCTGCGTCAATGGGATCTTTTATCCTGGTTGGAGGAGAAATTACCAAACGTCTAGCATTCCCTCACGCTTGGCGCCAATGAGGTTTTTTATTTGAATTTGAGAGAAAAAAGAAAACTATGCCTTCGCCATATGAATATTAAGTAATAATAGCATGGCACTTCGAGTTCGATATGAAAAATTTTTGTATTGTTTTTTTCAAAAGATTCGATTATATATCGAGAGAGTAGTATGATATAAAAGGTATTTCCGAGTTTATCTTATCTATCGGAAGTCCAATTCAGCGTCACAAACTTTTTTTGTTTTCACACTGAAGGGCTCTTAACAAGATTTATGTTATAAAAAAAAAGAGTGCGAAAAAAACAAGATTTTTACTTTTTTGCTTGGATCAAAAAGAAACTTTGGGATTGCTGAATCAAAGACAAAAAATAGAATCTATTTTAAAATAGAAAGCAACGGAGCCATCATAGTATTTTTGAACTCCCCCGAAAGGAAGGGTGGCAATTTGATCATTTACCTCCTATCTGGGGCTGATAGCTTCTATTTTTATCTTTCTTGAATCGAAAGGTAAGGGTCAATTTAATTGTAGAGCCGTATGCAATGCACAAAAGATGATGCCCGTACGGTTGTTCAATTCTATCTTTTTCCTATTTTTCTTTATCTTTCTTTTCTGTTCGTTTCATCACACCGGATAGAGAACCCTTCTATCATCAGGGTAATGATCCATCAACCTGCTAGTTCTTTTTATGAGGCGCAAACGGGAGAATTTATCCTGGAAGCGGAAGAACTGCTCAAACTACGCGAAACCCTCACAAGGGTTTATGTACAAAGAACGGGCAAACCATTATGGGTTGTATCTGAAGACATGGAAAGAGACGTTTTTCTGTCAGCAACAGAAGCCCAAGCTTATGGAATTGTTGATCTTGTAGCAGTTGAATGAAAAAAATGGATTTTGTGCAAATCCGCGATTTGATATTTTATCTCCGAGTTTACTATTCTATTAAATAGACAAAATTGATAATCATCCGGTTAGGATCAATCTAAACCAGCCCATTATGCTATGTATATGATTCAACATGCCAACTATTAAACAACTTATTAGAAATACAAGACAGCCAATTCGAAATGTCACGAAATCCCCAGCGCTTCGGGGATGTCCTCAGCGTCGAGGAACATGTACTAGGGTGTATGTGCGACTCGTTTAGATCATGAGCTGACACAAAAAAAGCAAGAAAACCGCTTTGCAGTATGAATGATCAGTACTAGTAAATAGGATAGAATGGAAGAAGGAACTCCATTCACTATACTAAAAATAAGCAAATAGATCCCTCTATTGTGTATAAAGTTTATGGTTTCC